ACTTCAATATCCACGGGCTTATTAGCTAAATGGCAATTAGCACATACAATTCGTCCAGTTGCTTCTCGTGGGTTTTCATAACCCTGCTGCGCAAAAATGGGATATGCATTTGAAATGGATGCTCGAGTTATTACATATATCATGATCGATACAGAAATGGATCGAGTCATCTGTTCCTTTACCCAAGAAAAAGTATTTCTATTTTGCATGTCCAATCATGGATCTCGGAATTTCTACAATAAATTAGATAGGGAACTAGTAAAGTTCCCTATGCACGAGTCTGTCATTGTACTGGAATAGTTGTACTGTAATATAGGACGAATACCTTGAACTGGTAGAAATAAAATATAAAGAATTAAGTAAGATTCAAAATGGTTTCCTTATAAAGGAAGAAAGATTCTGATTTATTTGATTGATATCAGGAGATCAAATGAGTTCTTCATTCATTCATTGAATGATAAATGACTACAAGCGAAGGAGATACACGATTTAAATAATGGAAAATCCAATATTTCACAATTGTATCTAGAATAACTGGAAAGGTGGAAACAAGACCAGATATAATTTGATCATTATGAGCCAATCCAAAATCGTTGTAGAACGAACCAATTATTAGTTCCCAACCATGAGTCGAGTGAAATCCAATCCATAAATCAGTAACTAAAAGAATCGAAAAAGCTTTTATTGTGTCGCTTAAGTTATAGAGGAATTCCTGAACCCAAGAATTAAGAATGACAAGTTCCTCATTACCCAAAATAAAATAACCACTTAGAATAGCGAAAGAGATTATATTTGTCGAGAAATGCAAAATGATATGGAGATGATATTCATTGTGTGTTTTGACCAATTGTATCGTTTCCTTGTGTATTCCTATACGAAGTTTTTGTATATGTGTCTCCGGGTACTCCTTTATCATTTCGTCCAACAGAAAGAGTTCTTCTAATTCTATGAATCTTTCTAGAACGTTTTTCTCTTGAATGATATTCAAGAGAGTTTTGGATTGCCCGGTATTCCACCAATTTGTAACCCAAAGTTCCAGACATTTATTAAATGGGAGAGAGACCCACCAGGGCAAAAATACTATAGATACAAGATATGGGAAAGAAGGCAATGCTTTCTTTTTTTTCATTTTTTATCTGTGAATTGAATCGTTAATGAACCTGCTTCATTCGTTGACTCTATATGATATTTCTCTGAAGCACGAGTTCTATAACAAGGTATTGAACCTATGGGTCTATTCATTCCAATTTTTGTGCCAAAATTGAGTTTAGTTCTTGGATCTAGAAGGAATATAGAAATGGGATAAGGATTCGCCCTTTTCGGATAAAAATGCAAAATCAATATTATTCCTAGATATCTCAATTGGGCAAATTCGAATGGGCAAATTCGAAGCAATTTCATCTTCATTTGTTCCTTTCTATGAATACTCGAAAACCCACTTAAAATAACGAATCGGATTTAGAAACGAAAACCCCCCTCAGTTAATTATTTCGAAATGTTTCACCGCCTAGCCACAACCAAGGAAAAAAGGTATCATCAAAATTTTGGGCCTAAAAAGATGAGATGAATTCCGTATTACGAAATAAATCTTGGATATATTTGATGAATCCTTACTTATTATATTAGCCTTAGATTAGTCTTTTTTCTAGTAGAAATTTTCTAGTAGAAAAGAATTGAGTTGGGATCCATACGCATCCGAAATACTTTTGGTATACAAATGGTATACAAAAATTTATTCTTTTCTTAATTTTCTTCTTTATTATAGTATAGTTTATTATAGTTATTCCATATACGCCCTCCTGCTTTTTTGGTTTATTCTATGGGAGTCTCCACGACAAAGGAAGGAGGAAATAGAATAATCTAACATGTTTTGTTCAAATGAACATTCCAAAAAGACTTCAATTGTATTAAAAAAGGAATTAGCAAGTTCCTTCCCCCATGCCGAGAAAACATTTATTCTTTATTGTGTTCAATTCATTTCAAAATACTTCAATTGGTACGCCCAAGAAATAGGCCAATTCGGCAGCTTTTTGTTCAATTTCTCGTGGAGTAAAATTCTCATCAGTACGAGTCAAGGGAATGGCCCCTTGACCTCTGATTTCCATATAAAGGACACGACGAGGATAAAGACCCTCTTTAACCTCAATTCTGATTGATTGGATATCTCTCATAAGGAAGCGAAGGAAGATGCGACGATTTATTCCAGGAAATCCCCAACGAAAAATGCACACAATTCCTTCTTTTCTATCGAATTGGTCATAACCACTACCTACATTCCACAAAATTGTGCACCACAAATAGGAGCTAACGAACAGACCTGCGATCCCATAAAAAGACATCACGATTCCTTGTGGAAAAAAAAGAATTTGCTGAGATGGAAATATGGATATCAGATTCCTACCAAGATAACTGGAAGTTCCAACCGCTAAGAATCCTAGTGAACCTAAAAAAAGGATACAGGCCCAGCAAAAATTACTTGTTTTTCGAGACCCCCTTATAAGTTCTATCCATATATGTTCTGATCGCCAATTCATACTATACTAGATCCAGTTGCATTCGATTGGAATTGAGAGAATAACCCAAATTTGACTTTACCTTTCTTGATCCCGAAGTAACTTTCATCAACTAGCACTATTCTGATGTGGAGTAATTGGTTAGATACATTGACTTTCTATTAAAAATATTTACTGATCCATTTTTAACCAGCTATATATATATACATGCATTTATGCAGATAGCATGTATCCGCATACATAACAGTTCTTTCATTTGTGTGTGGAAAGAGCCACATATCGTACCATATTGCACTAAAAAAATATCTGTATTATGATACAGTGTTGAAATAAATTGATAGGATTTGGTCCCATTGGATCTAGACAATCTTATTTTTTTGGACATGAAGAGATAAAGAAGCCATTGCAATTGCCGGAAATACTAGGCCCACTAAAGGCACAAAAATAGAGGGTAAGTTGAGATCTGTCATAGAATGGGTGCCTCGATTTAATATTTGTATCTATATATTTGTATCTATTAGAAAGATATCTTATGATATGATAAGTATATCTATTATAAGTAATATTAGGTAATATTGACTATTGTATCTTATATAATATTATACTACTAAGTATATATAAACAATTAAGTATATATAAATATATAATTTCTAAATAATATATTTATATTAAAATAGAAATTTTAAATATAAAAATAATATTAAAATATTAAATTTAAAGAAAAAAAAATTATCCGAAACTTCTGACTCTTACTAGAAAGTGTAACTTATATCACCAAAGAACATTTTTCTTAGTTTTTTTATTATGATGAACTAAATACTTGTTCGCTACAAACAAAATAACTGAATCTAGTGCTATACTTTAATTTTTTGAATTTGGATTCAAGGGAAAGAAACCATGGAGCTGAAATAACTCACTTAGAACACCTTTTAAAGGATTACGTGGTACGATTGGGTCAAATAAGCCTTTATGGAATAAATAGTCAGCCGCTTGTGAACCATCGGGTACTGTCCTATTCAATGTTTGTTCAATTACTCTTTTACCCGCAAATGCAATGTGCGCATTAGGTTCCGCAATAATGATATCCCCCAACATACCAAAACTGGCTGTTACTCCACCGGTTGTAGGAGATGTAAGGACTGGTACATAGAATAACTTTTTAGTGGATTGGTAATCATATGAAGCAGAAGATATTTTAGCCATTTGCATCAAGCTCAAACTTCCTTCTTGCATGCGTGCTCCTCCAGAAGCACACACAATAATGACAGGTAGAGATCGATTAGTAGCATACTCAATCAAACGAGTGATTTTCTCACCTACTACAGATCCCATACTACCTCCCATGAACTTAAAATCCATAACCCCAATTGCTGCGGGAATACCGTTTAGTTGACCTATGCCTGTTTGAACAGCTTCAGTTAAACCTGTCTTTCTTTGATAAGAATCGATACGATCTTTATAAGGTTCCTCTTCTGAATGAAATTGAATGGGGTCCATAGAAACCATATCTTCATCCATAGGATCCCAAGTGCCCGAATCAATCGAAAGTTCGATTCTATCTGAACTACTCATTTTCAAATAATATCCACACTGTTCACAAATATTCATTTTTGACCTAAGAAGTTTTTTATAATTTAATCCATAACAATTTTCGCATTGAACCCATAAATGTCTGTATTTTTTATTTATATCGAAATCATTAGATCTTCCTCTTATATTGAAATCACTGCCATTATTACGAGTTCTTATACTAAAACTTCCACTTTCACTACCACTTACATTTTCAGTACAAATGAAACTATAAATGTAACTGTCACTGTAATTGTCAGTACCACCTGAAATGGAACTATTAATACTGACTTCAAAACGAAGATAACTATTAATGCAACTATTAATGTGATTAGTCCAACTAGATTGAGTATCATACATGTAATGATAATAGTAGTGATTGTTTCTCTTAGACCCCCTATTCAAAAAACTAGAAAAAAAACCTTCTAATTCACTCAGAAAAGAACTATCATTGTCAATCTCAAAACTATGATTTTCAATATCAAAATATACGGAATAACTGTCACCATTACTATCCCTAACTAAAAAAGTGTCATCAGAGATCAAACTCCAAATATCCCTGATACCAAATAAATAATCAACATTACTGAAACTATAACTAACACTATCACTCCAATTTTTCTCCATATCATTTAGAAGGGGTTCATCACTTCCACTGGTATGGCCAATAGCATCAAGACTTTCCATTGATTTACTTAAACCATACCTATGTTCTAACTTTAACTTCTCGTTAGACAACATCGAATTGAACCACCATTTTTCCATAGAATCTTCCTGCCCCCTATTTGATGAAAATACAATAGATGAATAGTCATTCGATGAATAATTATTTTACTATTTTATTTCCTATCAGAATTAAGCATATGAGGATTAGGATTGTTAACTAATAATAAGTGAGTATTGAAAGAAATGATTCTC